GGCATTTGTGGGTTCAATGCGAAAATTGTTATGGATTAAATTATAAGAAATTTTTGAAATCAAAAACAAATATTTGTGAACAATGTGGATATCATTTGAAAATGAGTAGTTCAGATAGAATCGAACTTTCGATCGATCCCGGTACTTGGCATCCTATGGATGAAGACATGGTCTCTCTGGATCCCATTGTATTTCATTCGGAGGAGGAGCCTTATAAAGATCGTATTGATTCTTATCAAAGAAAGACAGGGTTAACTGAGGCTGTTCAAACAGGCATAGGTCAACTAAATGGTATTCCCGTAGCAATTGGGGTTATGGATTTTCAGTTTATGGGGGGTAGTATGGGATCCGTAGTCGGGGAGAAAATCACCCGTTTGATTGAGTACGCTACCAATCAATTTCTACCTCTTATTATAGTGTGCGCTTCCGGGGGGGCACGCATGCAAGAAGGAAGTTTGAGCTTGATGCAAATGGCTAAAATATCGTCTGCTTTATATGATTATCAATCAAATAAAAAGTTATTTTATGTATCAATCCTTACATCTCCTACTACTGGTGGGGTAACAGCTAGTTTTGGTATGTTGGGAGATATCATTATTGCTGAACCCAATTCCTATATTGCATTTGCGGGTAAAAGAGTAATTGAACAAACATTGAATAAAACAGTACCTGAAGGTTCACAAGCGGCTGAATATTTATTCCAGAAGGGCTTATTTGACCTAATCGTACCACGTAATCCTTTAAAAAGCGCTCTGAGTGAGTTATTTAAGCTCCACGCTTTCTTTCCTTTGAATTAAAATTCAATCAAGTAGAGCATACAAAATTCAATTAGTTTATTTGTAGCAAACAAGTAGTTAGTTTATCAGAATCAAAGTAAATAAGAATGGAGTTTTCTTTGATGACCTAAAATCTAATTGTAGAAAGAATAAAAAGTTGCGGCTAACTCTTTTTTTACCTAGAATCCCGATTACTAATTAAGAAGTCTCTATCAACAAGATAAAAGAGTGAATTCTCCCTTTCGTGAAATTAGACAAATAAAATAAAATGAATTGCGTCTTATGTCTTATGTATATAATCAAATAGAGAAAAGATAGATATATAGTTTTTTATCTTTCTCTATCTCCCGAAAATCCCATTTTCACTAAAAATTCCTGTTGGGTCGCATTCTAACGAATCTTTCGATAATCTGTAAGAAACTCTTTCTTTATTAAAAATTCGAAGACAAGAACAAAAGACAAAGAAATGAAGAAAAATAATAAAGTGAATTATCATACATATCTTTCATGTAGAAAGATGAATAAGTCCATTTATTTAGTTCTATATTCCTTGGACTTATTCTATATACTCATTTAGATATATAGAAACTTATTTCTATCCTAAGAATTTGAAATTTAATTAATAATAATTACAATTCTTAATTATAATTATTATAAGATAAGATATTTTTTTATAAAAAATAAATAATAGCAGGTACAAATAGTAAATCGAGGTACCCCATTTTATGACAACTTTCAATTTCCCCTCTATTTTTGTGCCTTTAGTAGGCCTAGTATTTCCGGCAATTGCAATGGCTTCTTTATCTCTTCATGTTCAAAAAAACAAGATTGTTTAGATCTGATGGGACCCAATCTCATCCGTTTTTTTTTCAAAACTTAGACTTGTAGCATAACACAGATATCTATTTCGACAAATATGGTCTAACGCGTAATTTCCGCCGAACATAAAGGAAAAAGCTCTTATGCCTGCAGAAAAGGATCTATGGGTAAATGAATTCTAGCTAGTTTCAAATAGATCAGGATTGCTGGATGGCTAAAATGTAAAGTCGGTGGATCTATACATATATCAATATGTATAGTGGGCTCATATGAAGGGTATGTTATTATTTTAGATCTAACCAATTTGATGAATTACCCCTAAAGGTTCACATCAAACTAGTGCTAGTTCACATCAAACTAGTGCTAGTTGATGAGAGTTACTTTGGAAACAAAAAAAGTAAAGTCAAATTCATTGGGGGTATTCTCTCAATTCCAATAAAATGCAATCAGATCAAGTATGAGTTGGCGATCAGAAGATATATGGATAGAACTTATAACGGGGTCTCGAAAACTAAGTAATTTCTGCTGGGCCCTTATCCTTTTTTTAGGTTCATTAGGATTCTTATTGGTTGGAACTTCCAGTTATCTTGGTAGAAATTTGATATCTTTTTTTCCGTCTCAGCAAATCATTTTTTTTCCACAAGGGATCGTGATGTCTTTCTACGGGATCGCGGGTCTCTTTATTAGTTCCTATTTGTGGTGCACAATTTCCTGGAATGTAGGTAGTGGTTATGATCGATTCGATAGAAAGGAAGGGATAGTGTGTATTTTTCGTTGGGGATTTCCTGGAAAAAATCGTCGCATAGTCCTCCGATTCCTTATAAAAGATATTCAGTCCGTTAGAATAGAAGTTAAAGAGGGTATTTATGCTCGTCGTGTCCTTTATATGGATATCAGAGGCCAGG